AAAGCTCGCCGGAGAAAGCCAGGTGCCGTAGGTAAGCTCTATTTGGCCCGGAGCATTGATTTCCCATAACGAATAGGCTAGCTCTATCTCTCAATTACCTATCCTGTGCTCGAGAAGGTCCCTCAGTTCCTCGGCAGCACCTCGAGGTGCATTTAGTTGTCTTACATGAGACGAGGGCTATTCCCCACTCCATGGCATGACACCTTTCGCTCATCCATTCCGCCCGTCCAGACGCGGCGCCCTTTCTCATTATCATCTACCGCCCTTTCTTTCCTCCCGGCTATTCACGCATGAAGATCGTCGTATGTATGCTCGACTTCGGTTGCCGGTGCTATAATAGGTAGAAGTACATTATGGCAGGATCAGTCACCCGGGCAAACAACCCTCCTCCAAGAAGAATTGTGCTATGCCCCCCCGATCCCTATAGAGCGAAAGAGCTGCCTGGTGATCCCTAGGTTGCAGCACGTCCGGTCGTTAACTCCTCGCGCCGCTGCCGCCGTTTCTAGGACCGACCGACGCCTCACCTGCACAGGTACCTACGTAGTGTAGTCTCGTTCGCACATTCAACATAGCGTTCGGACTCATGTGCCTTCCAGAACCAGGGGTATTCGAGCCTGCTGCGTACGATTAGCCAGCCTTGCGGCGGCAAAAGGATTAGACGTCCCCCCATGCTACGGTTCCCTGCGGTCCAAACCCGGTGCCGCTTTAGGTTAGGGAGCAGGACGATAATAGCTCCTCCGCATCCCAAAGCGCGCTGCCCTCCTAGGCGCGCAACACTAAGTAATCCAAGCCAACCCACATTACTGACTAACGGTGGATAATCATATTTCTTAGAGGTACTAAATACAACTCCATGAATGAGCAAAATGAAGGTTGCATTAATGATAAAGATCTCTGGGGAAACCGCTAAAAAAAGATTGAACATGTGGGAGGATCCGAACGAATTCTGCTTTCATTTCCCCCGTATGGAGCACTGAGTTACTTACGTTACGGTCTTCAGCAGGCAGGCTGCACTGACGGCGGCTAGGAAGGCTCGCTAGACCAGCAGCCAGACCAAGAATGAATGTGTAATGATGGTGATTCCACACCAGGCTCAATAAATAATTGAATGTAGAAAGGGGATCCTAAACAAAAAAGGAGTCCATGACCCCTTTTTAGAGCGTATAAGGGGAGGTCGAATTCCAAACCTTTTCTCTCGAGTATACCCATTACCAAAAAATATACGTCACTTTGGGACACATGCGCATAGCCGCCGCGCGTGGCTAAAAGTCAACCAAAAAAAAGAGCTCAAACTCTTTTTTTTTTTTTAGTTCCACTGAGAAATTTCTTATAAAAGACGCCACTCTACGAGGGAAGATGCAGATAAAAGGCCAATAGCCTGATGTCAGCTTCTACGGCATAAGCTTTAGATCTATCAACGAATAATAAACATTTCATAAGAAAAGCAGAATTTTGTGTTTCAATCTCAAAGAAAGGTATAGGTGAAATTTGGAACAGTCATTTCAATCTTTTTCTTCCAATTCTAAGAAAGCAAAATCCCGAAAAATCCGTCAATAAATGACGAACTCCATTATACAGATGATAGGACAGGGCTAAGGCAGTAATCTCGACGGAGATTAGGATGAGCTTTGATGAATAAAAGCAGAATTGGTAGAAATTCTCATAGGTGAAGCAAATCAAACCTATTTTCAGACAAAGAAGATAAAAAAAGAAAACTATAGTGGCTAGGAAAGCTCCGGAGATTCTATGGGAAATTGAAAACGTCGAAGTAAGCTGTGGCTTATAAATAGGAAGATGAGGAGATAAGGGGCGAAGGATATTCATGAGATTCGGAAAGATTTATGTTCATTCGCTCTGCGAGCAGAGCGGTATACCGAAAAAAAGAAGCGACTACCTTACTTAAGCAATTCTTCTTCTTTCTTAGTTGAAGTTCCTATATTGGTTTTTTCTTTCTTTTATGAATGTTATAACTCCAAATTCTTTGGTAGCGGACCTCTTTGATAGTTCGACCCTTATCCCCCGTCTAACTCAACTATTCGACTGTACGGCTATTGTGATTGCGAGAGAAAGGAGGGATGGCGCCTTCCTTTACCGCGGTTGAAAACAAAAGTGCTTCCAGGTACACGGCTGTTAGGCTCATCCAAGGCGTATTTACGGAAGTAGCAGGGAACTTGACCGTCAAGTTTGAAAAAAGCTGGCCAAGCCTGTGTCACTTTCTTACGTCAGGAGAAAGGGAGATCAAAGAAGTATGGGGCCGATACGCGAAGGATCAAATCATAGAGATAGCGGATCTTAAGAGGCGGAAGAAAAGGAACCTCGGCGACCCAGAGATCGCGGAGTCCGCGCCCGTGCCGAAAGTGAAGAAGCTTTCCTCTCCAGCAAGAAACCAATATCTTGGGGAAAGGCCTCTACTCTACGAACCAAGTCTTTCTGACGAGGCACCAGCTTTCTTTTTTGATCCCTGAGTAGCATTTCCTTTCACTGAGGAATGGGCGGATGCTTTAACATAGGCGGATGTGGGACACAGAAAGAATAGATTCAGGTGCTCCTGAGTCAAGAGATTCTTCTCCCTAAGTAGCATTCTTGTAAGTACAGAAGGAATTCTCCTGTCTCTGAAAAGATAAAGCTAAAAGCAATCTCTGGTATAGATATTGATATTGACCCGCCTCTACGGGAGGTGGGTGGGGATCAAGAGAAGGAAGGCCGGGCACATCATACTCTTCAGGGATTGTGTCATGTCAATTTTCATAGTGAATTTCTTGCGTATCCACCCTGAAAGCGAGAGCTCGAGCTTGATTGTAAGGGGGAAAGGAGAATCAACAAGATAGGATGCTCTGTCCCAACTAACAAGAGTAGGAAGATTCCAGCTTTGAATCTTGTGCTTGACGGTGTTCTGCCACGTCATAACAGTCTTTAGTGCTTTCTGTTTCAATGGTTTGGAACCCTTCTTACTTTCTTTAGTCAATTGCAATTGCAATTGATTGGCGCATGAACGAAGCTGTAACGGAGCATGTACGCGACGATCAAACACGGCTTTGCCAGCTGCCTGTGATAGGAAAAAGAAAACTTGATCAGATAGTTCGTGCGGGGCATTTCCCACCTCGCCTTTGATCTTTCCCTTGCCGTGTAGGTAAAGCTAGAAGAGCATCATTGGCCCGACAGCTGACAAGCAAACCTTCCATTCTTATGTTTACATCACTTCTCTCTTTCTCGCATTGACCGGACAAAGGTTTCAAATGAGCATCCCATGGGGCAGCCATAGCTTGAACCTTCCTTCTCGCAGTCAGCTATATAACTCAGGCAGCAAAGGTTCGAGCAGGATGGCGGTTAGTCTTCCTCGTCTCTTTCGGGTGGGCGGCGGGAATAGCTCTTCTAGCATCAGCATGGATTGACCAGAGACTGGGAGTAGTCGTCATCTTTTTCCATAGTAGTAATCCAGCAAGAAAGGGAAAGACCACTTAGCGCAGTGGAATAGGAAAGAGAGCGTCGAGCACAGCTTTCGTGTCACCAGAAATCCTTTTTCGTTTATTGGGAGACTGAATTCAAATTTGTCAAGCAGGCATGATTGTCACGTCGATCGACAGTTGAGAAATACTATCTCCGGGGCCCTCACTTTAGGGCTATCTTTCACCGTTGACAGACATGGTTCAACGTGCCAGCTACGCTTCCTCTTCTAGAACAGTGACAGCCTAGTCTGATTCCCCCTTCCGAAAGTCCCACAGCTCCTTCTATCACAACCCCTGAAAACAGGGCATTCGAAGCATCAATCTCATTCTATGCTCTATGCCATCTTCCTTATACTTTGACTATTAATTCATGTGCACAAACCTCCCTCACAAAGGAAAGCGGGAAAGTCATCTTTGCAAACAAAGGCCTTCTTCTTATACTATGGCATCTTGTCCAAAGCGAGCGGTCATGTAAACCCTTTGTCTATTCGGCTCTTTCCTTTAATAAGAACAATCTAAATGTGACACTTTCACGACGAAATACCGGGAATTTTTGATACGTCAGTCCCAAAACCCAGGAAATTAAGCCAATGATCGACTGTCCCTGCCCATTCTAACGGGGCATTCTATTCCTTCAAGTCCCACAGCTCTAAATGTGCCTATTCCTTCGACACCTTTCCATGGAAAGAGGGGAAAAATGGCTTATTCCGCATCAACCTAAGCCCGCTTATTCCGACTAAGTGATCCATTGGCGAAAAGAGGGCCTTCCTCCTTCTTGCTTGAAGCTCTGTCAAAGAAGCATTCTATTCCGAAAAGGCTTAGGGCTAGGCTAACCCTCCCTCAAAGCCATGAAGTCCCAGAGCTCTTATTCCAAGAACTGGTGATATTCCCTTAACTGCAGATTCAATAGCACCGGTTATGAACCCCAAAAACAACAGGAAAGAGAGCACCGTCTACTCAGACTGTCACACCGGCAACGAGAGCAGTAAGAGCAGATAGTGGAACAGAACTAGCAGCAGATAGGCATTCAGTTAGCTTGAAAACGGACTCGTAGTTAGAAATCGCTTCCTCAACAACTATCTTTAGAATGTCCTATCTCTCTCTTCAACGCTTTAAAACGAGCTAGAAGGCTTCTCTTAAAGCAGAAAAATAGGAGTTCTAGTAGTTTCAGCTATTCGATTCGAATGAGTGCCCTCACTTCCTTTCCTTACTACGATATGCCCAAAAAAAAGCAAAAGAAAGTGCAACATATCAAAGAGCGATGACACAAATTATCAGTGACCTCCTACATAACATATGCGAGCCTTACGTGGACGATTTGGTAGTCTTTTCAAAAGAAAGAACCGACCACATCGAAAATTTACGCAAGGTCTTCGAAAGGTTAAGAAAACATCAATTGAAGATGAACCCGAAAAAATGTGCATTCGGGATCGGGCGGAGGCCAACAATCAGTAGGGCAATAGCATAGCTATTATTGACCTGACCCCTATTACATTACTTAAGCCTACTCTTTCTTCAAGATACGAAACGAGCAGCCGAAAACGGCTGTCCCTATTGTATTTTAGATGGAGTCATCTACAGGGCTAAGAATCTTACCTTTACTTAGAGAGGGGTAGCGGTACCACGCTCTTCCGTGCTCGTAGGTTGACTCACCTATGCATCCCGACTAAGGTCTCACAAACGTGCACTTCCCTTATGCATCCAACCGCTTCACTAATGTGAATAGGTTATACAGAAGGGTAGGTTGGTTATATACTCTTATGCGCCTTCCTTCTTCGAACCTTTTGGTATGTATTGCCCCCTAACTATAGATCAGATCCACCAGACAAGAAACTCAATTCCGCACTGCTGCTGAGTCGTCGGACTTATCCACCAAGGGATTCGTGGAATTTCTGTGGATTGCGTTGGGGGAAATCTACCAAAGCTAGGCAGATAGATAGACTCCTTTCCCGCTGCTAAGGGAGAGCAAGAAAGAAAATAAAATGATTGTTTTTTAACCAGCGCCCTCTTTTGGGTATGCAGGTACTAAGAGTCCTCTCACTACCAACCAGCAGACATCATCTGGCTGGGTCTTGCCGGTATCAACAACGAGGAAGAAACAAGCAGAAACAGCAACTAACTATGGCTCTTGGCCCAGACAACGTCCTAGGCGTAGGGGAGATCGGAGCAACAGGGAACGCCTAGACGACGTTTTTCTTCCTGGGCTGCAGTAAGTAGATCGAGAGGTCGTTCCGCCCCTTGTCCCCGAATATGGGTAATATGTTCTCATAAAATCTTGCTCCAATCTGACCTAGCTGGCGAGCGATCCCAGTTCGCGACAGAGAACAAGACAGCAAGCGAGCGTACTTTTGTTCGCTTCTTCTCCACCAAGCACGGAAGTTTAAGGATAACTGTAGGTCGGTGGCTACCTAAGGAAACTCCGATTCGATCCGCCCCCCGGCTGGGAGGCATCTACCTCATCCCGATCACAAGGAGAGGTTCACTATGATGGGGGGTACTTTTTTTTCCCTTAAGGAAAAAATGAAATGCATAGGGGACCATCCTTTTGTTGCGGCATGCTCCTCAGATTTACGGATTCGCAGGGGGAGGAACGACCTACTTAGTTGACTGACAATGACAAAGGCTTGCGAAACTAAGTAGGGCCTTTTCCTTTTTCTTTGAATAACCCATTCTCATTATCTTAAATAAGTAAAGTAGGCAAACCTATAGGTCCTTAGTAGCGTTGACAAAGAAGAAGGAGCCGGTTAAAAGAAAGCGAATCTTTCCATTTTTCAACTAGAATCTATTATATAATAATAGAAAATAGAAAGAAATTTCTTATTATTATATATAGGCCAGCTTGACAAGCAACCCTTCCTCTTGATCTGAGGTGCGAAGAGAAAGATTTCTTTTTTATGACTTCCACTTATCGATCCCGGCCCAGAAAAGTGACCGACCAGGGCCCTATTGATAAATGAAAGAAAGGGTTTATGAGCCCTAGCCCTGTAAGCCCACACCTGTGTAGAGTAGATCGTTCAACACCTGCGGCACAAACCCATTTTGAACCTATTGGTCCTAGTATCATAGGCGACCGAACGGCCGCCCCCTAATTACTAGACCAACCTGCTATAATAATTCCATAAACACCTAGCGAAGATATGGCAAACAAATAAAGTAGCCCTATGTTCGGATCTGACAATACCATACCATAATCAAAAGGTACAACGGCCCGAGCGACCAGACTTAACATAAATGTAGCCACTGGAGCCATTCTAAAAAGGGAGAAATTAGCACTACTTGGTGAAATAGGTTCTTTTAGAATCAATTTCAAACCATCTGCTAGAGGTTGTAACAATCCAAACGATCCCACTACATCAGGACCCTTTCGACGTTGCACAAAAGCCATTACTTTACGTTCAGCTAGCACTAAAAAGGCTACTCCTAGTAGAAGTGGTAGAATTATTCCAAGTATTTCAGCTGGAACAGCTATGTACATTTTTTTTTCTATTCACTCATGATCTGGCCTGGTCGACCCAATCATGATATTGAAGGAGGGGACCTTTTCTCGAAAAAAAAATTCTTGCTACTACGAAAACCACAACACAAGCACTCCTTTTCCATTCATTCTATCTAAGAAAAAGAATTTAGCATAGACCACGACCCCCCCATCTTTTCATTTCTTTATCTATATGAAACCAAATGGGCGAGTCTTTATTATTGATTTGGGCCCTGAACTCAATGAGAGTGGGGATTCGCTCCTCTTCGGGCAACTCGTCCACGTCTGCAAGATACCTGATGGCGTCTACTAATTTTTCGAGCGTGAGCTCGTCCTGCGCTCCTGCCTGACGGACAAATCTTTTGCCTGCCCACAGATTTCTTGCAAGAGCCTGCCACACTAGGCGGCATTCTCTTCAGTCTCCCGATGCAATTGGGCAATTTCAGCAGGAGAAAGGCCTACTGGAATCTCGTTGAGGTCTGGAAGCGCAGGTGCAGGATCCGCGCAAAAGGCTATTGAAGGGGCGGCGAATGCTGGAAAAGCTAAAGCAAACCAGAAAGGATTTTTTTTTCTAAATCGTACTTGTGTTTTTAGAAAAAAAAAATCATAAGGAAACATTATGATTATGAAAAGCAAAATCTTACTAAAGAGAGAAGTCTATTAGACAATAAAGTACATATACTATATACACTATATACGATATTCTGAGAAAAAACCTCAGGATTAAATAAAAGAAAGATATATACTAAAAACATTATATAATGATATTCAACACTTTATGGGTGTTGACCCAAGTAGGCCTAGGCCAAGACAAGACACCTTCCCACCTTCCTTCACTCTGCAATAGCCCGACGACTCTTCTCTTCACAAGTAGGCTTGGCGCGACGTCGATTTGAAAAGCTGGAAAGATGCAAGAAGCTTTATAGTCAGGGGGAGGCGCTGGAGTGAAGTGATTCCAGGGCTGGGATCACGAACGGGAATCTAAATAGAAAAGAAGGCTAAGGTCGAGATAGTCTTGGCTAAGCAATTCATCTACCTTCTTTGTGAGGTATTATTATTAACATTAACATTATTCGATTAGGTAATAATCGCCTTATTTCTGTCTTATTTCTTTCTTGTAGTACTTAAGGTCTAAGGAGAGGAATGGAAGTAGTCGTCTTGCTTCTTTTCTTTGGATCCGCTTATGTCTCTACTTCGCTTGATTCTCATGCCAGTGGACTCCATGCTCTGTTTTTGGCCTTATTAGCTTGATTTCATAAGTGAGCATTTTTAATTGAATAGATAGTGAGAAAAGCGCCTTTCGTGATTCAAGTAGTAAGCTCGGATTCATGATTGAGAAAGAAATCTTCCAAGCGCAGCTTTAGCTGAATCTATCATAGGGTAGGCTCTTTGGATAGATTGCCTGGCGGCGATGAAGGCCCACATATTTTGAATCTCGGCTCCCCGAAAAAGCGGGATACTTAGCTGAAAGGGTGAACAAGGCCGAGCGCCTTCAAAGGTTGCTCCAGTCGCCTGAAGCCTTGTGGATTGATTGTGGGGGATTTAGGCGTGTCACGCCAACCATCTTCCAGTTCCTGGATAATCGTTCCCGGATAATGCTTGCCGCAGGGGCTAACCCTATCTTCGCGCATACTTCCTTGGTTGTCTGGGAGTTGAATCAGAAGCATCGAATGAAAGGTTCTTTCCAAGACCATCTGCTATTGAATCAGCTGCTGTTGCCGGGCGAGATTCTATCTTTTCCTTGTAGTCCACGGGATTTGACTCTGGGGAAGCTCATTCCTTGGATGGATCATAACTTATACAAAGGATAGTCTCTGTAAGAAGGACCAAAGCGCACTGAAAGAACCTACCGATTCTTGCCAGTCATAACAACCAGAACGGGTTAGCGCCCCATTGGCGAAGTCATAAGTTGTGGTGAATCCGTGTCGCTACTATAACTTTCCATAGTTCAATAGAGAAAAGAGAGAAGAGCAGGCCGATTTCCTTTACTTTATTATGAAACTTAAACAAAGAATCCTTTGACTTTGAATGCCGAAACCTTGAAAGCAAGGAAGGGCCTCTTTCCATCCATAGAATCTCTTCCTTATGCTAGCACTTTCAGCTATCTTTCTTAACCTGCTTCTATCAAAGCAGCTTGTAAACTCCGACCATCGTCTCAGTGAAGTAGCCCATGGGTATGGGATACGAACGATGTTGAGTTCTTGCTTAAAAAAAAAGGTACGTACTAACTGAGAGTGGAATCTATCCTGACTTTCAAGTAGCGCTTGATTGAGGGATGAACCCCGAATCCGTACTTTCCGGTACTATGCCTACTCCCCTTTCCTCTTTCAAGTGGGTTGAACTCTTTCTAAGGCAAAGGGCCAAGTGTGTGCCACGAGTGCTCTGTCTTCGAAAAGGCAGAATGCTGTTATAGAATCCGCTATTTTTGGAATAGAATAAGCTTTGTGTCCTAACCAGATGCCGTGGGGCGATAAGGGGTGCTTTATCTAAACTAGGCAGGAGAACTTGGCTAACTTTCCTACTCTGATAGCATCTCTGAACGGCAGGTACCCACAACCGCCGTAACGAAGGAATGAATCTATTAAGTGGGAAAGAGCCCTCGTAAGGCCTCTCTCATCCCTTGCTTATGCTGAATCGAGATTTTATTGGTCTTCTTTGACCCGCGGGTGCGAATCGGTAGCTGTGAAACTAGCTCTGGCTTGATGACTGCTTTACTTTTAGCTTTTTCCTGGGGCATAGAAGGAGTTGATCCTGGTCGAGGTAAATGGATTTAGGAATTCATACCCGGTGAGAGGGAGGATTGAATGAAGCTCGAACGAAGTGAGAGGACTCGGCGGATTCGTCTACTTCAACCGTGGTCAACGCTTTGGTGACCAACACCACCGACGTGGACGAGCAGCTTGCTGCGATGGCGCAAACCATTGATTCCTTGAAAAAGTCCGTGGAAGAAAAAGACCGTCAGATCGCCCAACTTATGAGCAAACTGGAACTCTACAGCCCTGGCGAGTCAAGTCACAACCCAACACTTCAAGCAAAGTCCGTTGCTGAATCTCCTACCAAGTCATCCAACGCTCAAAACACAAATCAGTCTATTTTTGTAGCCACGTTGACGGTCCAACAATTGCAAGACATGATAACGAACACCATCAGAGGTCAATATGGTGGTCCACCACAAAGCTCCCTAGGTTACTCAAAGCCGTATTCCAAGCGGATTGATTGTCTGTCGATGCCAACTGGCTATCAGCCACCAAAGTAGCAACAATTTGATGGGAAGGGCAACACATCGCCCATTTTGTCGAAACTTGCAGCAACGCTGGTATACACGGCGATCTCCTTGTCAAGCAGTTTGTGCGCTCATTGAAAGGAAATGCCTTTGATTGGTACATCGATTTAGAGCCTGAGTCAATCGATAGTTGGGAGCAACTTGAAGGTGAATTCCTTAACCGTTTTTACAGCACTCGTCGTACAGTGAGTATGATGGAGTTGACGAACACCAAGCAAAGGAAAGATGAACCAGTAGTGGACTTCATCAATCGGTGGCGAGCATTAAGTTTAGATTGCAAGGATCGCCTCTCAGAAACTTCTGCCGTCGACGAGAAGGGAAAGGAGGCACTCACTGAGGCGACAATCCCATAACATAAAGGAAGGGGTCCAATCTGCATGTGTTAAGCACCGCGCATTTAAGAGAAGCTAGCGTCCGATTCCATGCTTCCCTATGCTATAGAATCGCGGACGATCTCTTGCCGCTGCAAGTCCCACATCCGCGGTTGGTGAGAGTAATGTGATAGAGGAAGACTTTTGTTCGAAATCGGGATAGTGTTCAATAAACCACCGTTGATGCAATATCTGGTGGGGAAGGCATTCCCACTGCTACAGTTGGAGTTGACGGTCCTAGTTCTCTTACAGTAAGAGCTCTTGCTGGAATAAGCAGTGCTAGTGACTTGCTTGACTATTGGAGTGGAGGAAGAACCGCTGTTAGAAATTTTAACGTAGAAGCTCCTATTTCATCTGCTGGTATAGACGAACCTCTTGGGATCTTATCCGCTTCGGAGGTTGGAGGAGGTTAATCAATAGGGGAATCAGCTGCTATTTAATCTTCCTCTATCAATTTCTTTTTTTTTTTCATGGACATCTGATATTCATTTTTAAACCAAACAAGGATCTGACTCAATTCAATAGAAACTGAACTTCTACCCTGTGTGGTATTGTATTGGAGCTTAGTCCACTCGAACGCGTCTTTTTTAGCAGCTTTCATCTTAGCCTTGAAGGAAGGAAGTCAGGCGCTCATCTCAGGGACATGCCCTGAATCAACTGCTGGTGGAAGATTTGATGGAGGAATTGGACAACTAGGCTCTTAGGCAGCTATTGAATCCGCCCCGAACACTTTCCTGACAGCGTCCGGCTTTGCTTGATTAGGGATTAGGCTTAGGGAAGAATAAAGAGAAGATGCGGCTGCTTGAGAAGCTGTTGGGAGTTAGGAGGAATGCGCTCTTAAAGAAATGCCACTAGTAGTAATAATAATAAAGAGGCTTAGCAATCATTCTCAAGTAAAGGGTTCGTCGCTGGTTGTTTTGTTGAAAGGTATCCCCTTAGTCCATTACTTCAGAAGGATATTCAGTAGTAGGCGCAGGAACAGCAGCTATCAGATCTTTATTAATCCTGCTAGATAAAGACAAGGACTAGTAGAAGAAGCTCTTCTAGCTGCTAGCTCTTGCTCATCGCTTGCTCTTTCTCTAACACCAACACCTTAACTCAACTCATAACATGACTCAAGGAGCAGTCTCCACGGAATGAATCAAAGAACACGGAATTTCTCGTCGCTGAAGTGCGAAAGCTAATCTCAATAGTGGATATAGTTGATTGACTAGCTTAGAACTACGAAAGGGAGGAAGTTAGTTTAAAACAAGCTGCGGATGCTGCCCCACTCCGAGCAAGGGCCTAGCCTAATTCACGTACTACAAGGTAAGATGCTATGAGAAAGTAGTAGCTAGTCTTTAACATAATATATCGTTCCCTTACGTAACCAATAGAAACCTAGGGGAAGCCCGGTCTAATAGCTTTCGTTTCGAGAATCTAGTGCCAGCGAGGGTTGCCCTCAACTATATACGATGATAGGGGATAACTTCTTTGCTAGCTACCAGCTAGGTGATACTATCTACAACTCCTGAAAGAAGGCCAAATAGTGTCTCACATTTAAAAGATCCTTATAGCAGCCTATAATCTATTTTCATAAGAGAAGATGAGGCATTAGAAGAATGGCTTTTGTGCCAGAACTGATTAAGAACTGCTATTGAATCCGGTTTTTTCTTTTCTTAACCGGTGTGAGAGTCTACTTCGGAAGAGAAGAAGCTGACCGCACTGATTGGATTGCTTTCGTCCTAAGAAGCAGATCCTTCGACAGCAGCCCCAGCTAATGCAATAGTTGGGGCTCCTTTGAAGAGAGGGAAGTTTGAATCTTTCTTAAGGACGCTTTCATGTCTTGGATTGAGCTTTCACTCCTGCCTTAATCCACGCAATGACATTTGAGGAAGCCAGGGGCAACTATTGGCTCTAAGCCTATGCACATGAATCAGGAGCTGTGGCACTTTCTCAAATGGCTTCCTACTGAGCCTATTGTAATGTAAAGGTAAAGGCGCTTGGGACGTTTAGCTTATGATCCTTCTCTTAACGGTAGAACAAAAATAACAAAGGAGCTCTCCTAACCTAAGCAAGCCGCGGAGTCGTAGACCATTGCTTTAAAGACGGGATGGAATCTTTCTTTCTGATCCTAAGCTGTGAACTCATGGTCAAATGGCTTCCAGCGCGAAAGCCGTTGCGAACAAGCAAGGGGTGAGTGCACTTCCGATTGATTGACATGTGTTAAGCATATAGTTCACTTCACTTGATAGATGCGGTAAATGTAGCTGTTCTAATAGCTAACACAACAACAAGGGGTAGCTAACACAAAGAAGTAACTCAATAGCAGCAGTAGCAGCAGTAACTCTATTAAAGGAGCCTAGCTGCTTGGTCCCGTTGCTTGTTTGCAGCTAAGCTCTTTTAATAACCTAACCTGTAGCTTTCACTCCTCTCCTGTTTATAAGAAAGTAATCTCTGCTGAGTTGAGTTATTAGAACTGCTACGCCACTCGACTGTTAAGTACTATAAGTAAGGAGAGGCGCGGAAAGCAACACAGTCAAGCTGCTTAAAGCTCCTTTCCTTCCTTACTTTTCTTTCTTCTCCTAGTTCGGATGGAAACCCTTTTGAGACAATAGAAGAAAGCACTACTTCCAAGAAGTCTAGCAAGAAGTTCCTTGCCTTACAAAGCTTTCAGTAAAGTAATCCCTTGTTACCGCTCCGTGGGTGACATAGGAGTGATTGAAGCGATTGGGACAAGAGAGTTTGAAACCCAGTTTCATCGACCAGACTATTCAAATCCAACCTCTCCAAAGCTCTTTCTCCTAAGCAACTCGTATCTGATGATCTTGGGATCTGACTTCTCAGGATTGGTCAATTGAATATAAGAAAAAACGCTACTTTCCGACCCCCTAATGACTGATGACCTCAGATAGGCAACCCGCGTTAAAACGAGGAATTGAGGCCTGATAGCCCATCTTTAATTGTTTAGAGCTTGCGCACCTAGGCTGAACCCAGTCTTCCACTCCGAATCTGACTTGGTTATGACATCTAGTGGAGAATCCGAGATATGCCTATTTCCATGGTATGCAGCTTAAGGCGGCCAGTCTAGTTGACTTTGGGTTTGCGCATTTAGTGGAGAATCGACTTCCATGGTCCCGGAGATAGAGATCTTATCCCTGGTCTACCTTGCCGCTCCCGTCAGTGTGTAGAAGGGGCGAAGAAGAAGTGCCTTATTGAATAAGGATAAGGGGCTCCACTCTTATGGGAACCGACCGGCTAACTTCCTGCCGTTGGGGACCTGACCCTGGGCTTTAGCGAGAGTCCGGACTCTCTTTTCTTTTTTCCTTCTTTCTTAATTGGGAAGACGCCCTTCGTTGGACACGGGATAAAGGCTTCTTGCTCACCTCACACTCACAGGAGAGCTTCTTTAAGAAGATGGTCATGCGAGAGGCCCTATGGATTACTTCCTGCCCCCTCTGTACCACTTCCCAAGTACGAGTAGTTGGTTAGCTCATGAGCTCGTGCGAAGAAGACCCGTGCTGATGGTGAATAAATCGGACACAGCAAGATTCATGCTCTTGACCCGGTGTGCTTTATGGATTTCGAGGTACGTCAGTCCTCCGGGGTGGGGTGTGCCTTAGCACTAAGGGTCATTCGATTCCTTTCTAAGTCAGATCTCTGGGGATTTCCAGTGTTTTCGAGGGCCTGATTCATCATCTCCAAGTAAGCAACTCTAATAAGAAATCGTGCTCGCTGCTTTTCTCATCTATGGTTTCTACCATGACTAAAACTGAATCGGGAACAGAGATCTCTTTCAGAGCCTTAACTGAAGTGGTGGGGATTGTCGGTTAAGACACCGGGAAGAGCTGCTTGCTTTCTGATATCAAGGAATAGTGGAAGCACGCGAGCCATACATCTATAATAGTAAGGTGGCACCCAATTCACTAAAAGAAGTGAGCTTTTAGGGCAGGTTAACCAGGTGTTGATCCTGAGGTTTTCTATTTTCGTGATATGCCGCATAGTCATAGGCTTTGCCGAAGTTTTTGCTTGTATAGTAAGGCAAGCCTAGATGAAAGTTTATGGATAAATGCTCAGCCGTCAAGACCTATTACGTCTGCACGCATCCCCTATTTAGTGGGCCTAGTGCAGGAGGGCTGCTATGCTACTGCGGGACGAGGCTCGCTTCTATAATTATTGGAAAAAAGAAGCTAACCCGACTTTACGAATGTTAGTGAAAGATAACACCAAATTTCCGATGCTTTTAAGCCCCCTTTCCGACACTCTAATGTGTGTTTAGACCTTCGACATCTAACTGGCGTTAAACCGATGAATTTTGGTCTGATAGCCCATATTGACTAACATAGGCGGAGACACGTTCAACTTGCATCAAGCCTCCGAGTTGTGGCTCCTCAGCGGGATCAGTGGGCTAGGATACGTCGACCAAGGGCTGGACTCACTGATGCTAGGGGCTTCCTTTTCTGGTGCACGTGAGCCTGGAACTAAATAAAAAAGAAATTCTCTTTTTGCCGGGAACTAGTACTTCTAGTCTCTCTAAGTCTAAGAGCAGCTCCCTTTTTCTAGTCTACTTGAAACTTCGCTAAATCTATGGCACTTGCCTTGGCCTCCTTCGGACCCTTGCTTGGTTGTCTGGAAGTTGAATCAGAAGCATCGAATGAAAGGTTCTTTCCAAGACCATCTGCTATTGAATCAGCTGCTGTTGCCGGGCAAGGTTCTATCTTTTCCTTGTAGTCCATGGGTTTGGTTGAAGAAACCTTGGATGGATCAGAACTGATGCAAAGGATAGTCTCTGTAAGAAGGACCAAAGCGCACAAGCAAGACTGAAATAACCTACTGATTCTTGCCAGTCATAACAACCAGAACGAGTTAGTAGGGCTGTAAGCCTCCTTCAGATTCAAAGTTGCAGTAGGAGGGCATGTGTAAGCCGTTCTAAGAGTAAGGGGCCTAGCTAACTTTCTTCTCTGTTAAGCCATTTCTTATGCCTGCACGCATTACAAGTCAAGACCTTTACGCGGGGGCGGCGGTAGATTGAGGAATTGAGGATTGATTCCCATCTGGTTGAGAGAAATCGAGAAAGAAGCCAAACGGAAGGGCCAGGTCTTTAGGGTTTTACAGGGCTATTTATTATTAGTGGTTAGAAGACACCCGTTAACAACTACTTCACGGGTGAGTACCTTTCGAAGATGAAATGAGGGAATAAAGCATTAATAGAGGAGACTCTAGTACAAAGAGCAAGCGAAGAGCTACCAGAAGTGCTAGCAGCTGCTAGGAGCAATAAATCATTTTCTTCTTCGACCCCCTTCTTGGATGTGTAGAGGCTAGGAACTGATTGCCTTCTTAACTCCGACTCAAAAGCTAGGGTTCCAAACCTTGTAATGGGTTTTTTAAGACTTGGGCTCCTAAAAGCCCTGATCCCAGGCCCGGTCCCGAAAAGGAAGTCTCAAAAGGAAGATGCAAGAAGGCTCAAGGTCTACTTCCTAAAGAATTTAGTCAATTGGTTGGTTAACCAGTTGCAGATCAAGCAGTCCCGGACTATATCTTATGTAGTTTCCGCTTCTACCTCTACAAGAGAGGAGTTACGCCCGGTCAAGCCATTGGAAAGAGGGACTCTCTCCGAAGAGAAGACAGAGTCGTTCATTCAGCCGAAGACAAGACCAAAAGAAAGAGATGGATGTTTGGACCAGACTAGCCTTAGGGGATCCCCCTTGCCTATGATCTTCTTGCATAACTTCGTACATAAGGGCCTCTTTCATCTATTTGCCAGTAGCAGCCTCATCTCATATGCTACACGGCTATCGCTTATATAGAGAAAAGAAAGGCCAAATCGTAGGCTCATCTGCCACCTCAGATGAGGCAGGACCTTCACCATGCACTTCTCTTGGGCGGTTAGGAGACTTCCTAGATGCTAAAATGGACTAGGAGCTTTCCGCCCTATCGGATAAGAACAACCAGGTGAAGACTTTTGCAGCTAGATTGGACTAATTGTTTTCATTACCGGAGGCATAAGGATAGCACCCAGCCTGCTGTGCCAGTGTAGGGAGGCTTCAATTGATGATTACCTGAAACTTAGGCTTTTTCCCTCGTCTTAGTTGGCTAATGAACCAAGTGAGTCTGTGCCTGACACTCCCAGTTCATTAAGAGTAGGCTACTTTGCATTGGCTGATTCTTCTGCTACATTTGGGATTTCCTCTCTAAAGCACTAATTCCTAGCGTTCATTCCCTTGGGCTAGCTATTCATGTTAAGGGCAGTAGGTGAAACCATTTCCTCACTTCATTCTTATATGATATTTGTTGAGAACGAATTGGGGAAGGGTAGTACTATAAGGCACACCGAGAGAGGCTGCTTGAGCCCTTTCTCTCTAACCTAAAGAAGGACTACCTTAACTAAAGATAAAGAACAAGTACCAACTCCTTGTAATCAACCTTTAGCAGCCATATACAACCATTAGTACTGAACCTTTAGCTCCTATTCCGCACCTGAACTAGCTACCCAGCAAGAAAGAAGCATACTAGATAAGCGCATAAAGCAGGAAAGCAGCGAAAGTAGGGCCTCCGTCGGAGGCAGTGGCACGTGTGTCACGGGATTCTCTTCTTGAGCAGTTGAGCCGTAGTGCTCCGTCGGATCATTGTAACCAGATTCCTCTCCTGCTGGAGCATCTTTCTCAACTGCTCCTTGTGCGGACTCTGGATACCTAGAAAGCTCCTCTGGGCAATCGTATTGGTTCCTATCAGCATTCCTAACCGGAGTCTTCCCCTGAGCGTCTGCAATCGAAAGGGAATTTCTTTTAGTTTAGGAAGGATCCCCATCCCACATCAGGCTCAATAGAAGGAAAGGATTGATCAGAGGAGGCATAAGACCGAGCTCTCCAGTAAGCTCGGGACTATTCTATTGGGAAAGTTAGCTTGTGTCTCTCGGGTGAGAATCCACTTCCCCTCCCGGAATGAAAATAGGACCAAATAAGTCAAAGGCTCAAGCATGGGAGTAGAAAGAGATACTATCCGATAGCTCATAACAGTTGGTACGATCGCTCGGAGGGGCACCCTTTCGGGATGTCTTTCACTCGCTTGCGACTTGCTTGGCTATGGAATTGAGGAATGCCCCTGACGGAAGACCTACTTTCTTTAAAGATTATTAGTCATAAAAAGGCATATCTCTCAGAGATGAGTCCCACTTATTCTTATTTATGTTATACTCCAACACTAGACTATGGAACACACCAACCGATGCAAACTGGCTTGCTCTGTGGTGGAAGGAAGCCAGGGAGAATTGAATCAGACGTAAACCAAGGTCGGAGAGCCCTTAGGTAGTAATTGAGATGCCTTCAATTCAGACAAGAGATGACGCACGCTTCACAAGGACGCTTGGAAATGGCGTACTTATTGCACCTGGCACTAAGAACTTGAGTTCTTAGAGCGTACCTGCCCCCATGGTTGGATGCGGGTATGGTTGAAGGCGCTCTTGTCTCACGTTCGGATAGTTTCCGATATGTCCAACTCCCTCCTGTCCATGCTCGAACTGCCTTTAGTGCAAAGTTCTCCCTTTTCTTTGAATGTGAGAGGCGTGGAAAGCGAGCAAAGAGTTATGCTTTCATTTCTTCGGGAGGCGCTGGAGTGAAGTGATTCCAGGGCTGGGATCACGAACGGGAATCTAAATAGAAAAGAAAGCAAAAGCGATTCCCGTATTAGCTCATCAACGAGACTGTAAGGAGATTCGTGAAGAAGGAAATGAAGAACGGGAACGAAAAAAGCTAAGGAGAATGACGATTCCATGCCTTGTTATAATAGAATAGTTCAATTCGAATAGGCATATTTAATCAAAAGATCAATTAACGCAGGTTGGGACATAGCACTATCAACAGTACGCCGGGCAAGAATCTCCTTTTTTGGGGGGGAAAGAAAGGGCGAGCTGGGGTGTTAATTTACCTACATTCTTATAGGACATTCTCTTTCAAGCTTATTCCGACCCTTAGCTGTCCTATTTATTCATACTCTGACGGGACTCGACTGCAAGGAAGAGGAATGACCATAGAAGGGACTCGACTGCAAGGTAGTTTACTCGCTTATATAAGGAAGAGGGGAATCGGCAGAAGGGCGAGGGATCGCACCTACTGTAATAGTCCCTTCCCGCGGTCAGATGATCAGATAGAAAGAAAGGTATAAGCCCGCCCAGTTTTCCGGCTTCTCATAGAAATCCATAACTGAATGAATTGGCAGCAAGTCAGGGACTCCCTGTTGTTTACCTACTTGCATTCATTGCTCTTAATGAGCAGATTGGACAACTTAGCTGTTATTAGTGCTAGCATCTGTTCTTACACATGATCGGGAAGAGAAATCTTCTCTGACGGGTTGAGCAGGTAAAGCCCTTGAAAGTGAAACAGGCTGCAGCGGCCTTTTTTCTTCCGTTTACAACCGCAGGAAGCCTCTAGCAATTCGAATTCTATACAGATTATTATCCTTTTCCCGCTAAAATCTTAATATCCAGAAGTAGCTTAATCGGAGGATTGAGTCACTGCGCCAGCTTCTTTCTCTTGTGTTCATGGCATCGGAGTGGGTAACCCGCCTAAAGGGGTAAGGTTCTCGCCCGCGAAGCCATCTGTCAATAGGAGCTCTGGTCCTTGCCCGGGGTCATATCATATTATAGCGCTACTGATATATATATATAAGTATTAGGAATTCTCCATTAAGTGAAATCTACAGATGCATTATTCCTCCTGAGCCTTGGAATGGAATAGCCCTTCTCATCAACAAATCCTTAAATGAAATGCTCCAAACGAAGAAGCAGACGAGCGAAGCGAAGGAGCGAAACGGTCAACGGTCAGGCGCCGAAGAACTACACCTTAATGAAGTGAGTGAATGCGATAGTTGTTCAAGTATTCGATATCTCTCTTTTTTCGATATCTCTCTTTTCTTGATCCAGCAAGGAATGCTTTGAGCTAAACTACCTCTTAGAATGACTTCCGCTGCGAAACTTACTACTTCGGTTAGCTTTGCTTTCGCCGTTCCATCTAATGGGTACCTCTTCCTGAGCGAGAGAGTGCTTTAATGTGTTATGGCGGTAAAAGTGTTCAGTTCATTCTGCTATCCTACTCTAGTCCCATTCAATGTCAACCAGTCCAGTCCCTGTGACTTGCTTTCCTTTCTGTAACTTGAATGAATCTTGATGTAACTATCAATCACTATTACCACTTTCTTCCCCTTGCTTGTGTTAAGCATATGAAGCAAGCATCTAGCGAATGAGGAAGTTGGCCGTTAACGTCCGGGGACCGGCTTCTACTCTAGGCAAAGCGCTATTGGGCGGAATCAACTCTGTTAATCTTCCTCATGAGCTAGAGAGCTTACTATCTTCTACTACTATATAACTAAATATCAAATCTTGACTTTCAGTTTCAATCAAGACTTGAAGTTTGATCTTTATGTGTATTTATCCACTAAGCCAATCTCGATAAAGGTAAAAGCTAGGACAACATACATCTTGACTTTCTCGTTTTCTTGCTTCTTGATGAATGATTGAACGGAATCTTAACACATTCAAGTTGTTGCGCGCTCATCCGCTGCTTGTTGCAGTCAAGTGGCGTTCGCTCCTCTCCTGTAAGTCGAGTTGCTTCTCTCCTCTACACTTTCAACCGTTACCTTTCTGTAGTGCTGCGCTGAACTCGCCGTTAGGGTTCGTAAAGCGTAAAGCTTCGATAGGCTTTCGTGTGTGTAGTTTGCCCGGCCCGAGCCCGTAACCACCAGTCCTATAAATGCGTAGCTTCGCTCCAGCAAGAAAACGTATGCGCGTTAGCGCAACGGCTTTCGCGCTAGCGCACTCACCCCTTGCTTGGTTAATTGAGAAGAACTGCTTCTTTCTTGTAGCTTCTACCCTCTCCTGTAAGTAGAGCAGCTACGCGCCTTGAATTCAAGTGCTACGCTGACAGCTTTCCTTGAGAGTTGCTTGAACGAATTTCTTAGCTTCGATTCCTAGTCTGTCTAAAGCGCTAACGCTTAAGTAAGGTCGGTCAACTCAACTTCTTTGCCTTGCTTTTACACTTCTTTGCTGCTTTGCTTTTATATAAGCAACTGTTATCTTGCTTTCTGAATGAGCATGAGAGAGAGACACATTGTGCACTCTGAATGATGAATGCCACAAGAGAGATAGAAGAAAGCAGATCTGTCTCGATTCTCTCTTTCGACATCTCATCTCTATAATTGAGATAATAATGGGTGGAGAATCCGTAAGTAGGGAAGGATTTGCACCCGTGAGATTTTCCAAGGCCAAGCCACATCCCTGAAATAGTTCCACAGTCTTATTCTAAAAGTTCAATTCTCATAGGCTGCCAAAAGCGCTAGGAGGGAACCAACCGATATTACTGTTGTAAAGGGGCGTAGCGTAGCAGGTGCGGAAAGGAGTGAAACTAGTTGACGAAAGGAGCTAAGCAGTTTATGAAGAAGCTTCCCATCTATCCCTATCCTCTAAGTCGAGTTGCTCTACTCCTCGCCAGTAAGGAAAGGCGTCTAGCCACTCAACAGTAAGGAAAGGAGTGAAGCTGCTCTTTCTCAGAACAAGCAGCGGATGAGCGCACTAGCTAGAAACTTGAATTGGTCCCTTCTCCTCGCTTCCTTACTTACAACTTAACAGTCAAGTGGCTTTTCGCTCCTCTACAACTACCTTTCGCCCAACATGATCACGAACGAAGACAGAGAATTGCGTAGATAGGAGGACGAAACGAACCAACCCACTTGTCCTGATCGGAAGAAGAAAGAAAGAGAATGGTGGCTCCTTTTGCCCAGGGGACATCGTCGGAGAACAATGTCGGGGACAGGGTGAGAACCTTCCGTTGGTTACGCCCTTTAAGTGTCGGTTCTTCCATATTTAGATATGGAGATAGATCCATATAGAGATCTATATCTTTCTATCGATAAATAGATCTATTGAGAAATGGATATTGATCTGGTTTCAAGATCTATGAACAAGAGAGATCCCTAAATATCCATTTGAGAAAATAGATGAATAGATAGGGCGAAGCCAGCTGAAGGAAGGTCGCGTTAGCGCCCCCTATTTCACTAAAGCAAGAAGGGAGAAAGTTGACTTTGAGAAAGAAGGGCTTCTATTTAGATTAGTTTCTTAGTAAAAGATAAGGCAAGAAGCAAGGGCGTAGCAGCTGCGCGAAAGCCGTTGCGCCTTAGCGCATCCCTTTTCTTGCTCGTTAGCGCCCCCCTACCCCTATTATTTAGATTATAGTCATAAAGGAACTAAAGGAAATTTGACAACCTTACTAATAGTAAAGTAATAGAAAGGGCATTCATCAAATATCCCATGTTGTAGGGGCTTCAAAGAAAGCTTGTAGTTTAGGGGTGCGCAGGTTTGGAACCCTATACAAGGGGCTAGCGCGCAATGGCTTTCTCTGATAGAGGCTCGCTTCTTCAAGTTCAAGTTCCGCTTGCTGCTTTTCATTTTGATAGGAGTAGGTGCTTGCAGCTCGCTCGCTGTCTACTAAATGAGCCTTCACTGCCCGCCCGGCCCCTATCTTTAATCTTAAGTAAAGTGAAGTCAAATCAATGAAGTGAACAGCCCAACCTCTTTGTTTGAAGCTTTGCCAGGAAGCTTCTACTTGTTGAAGCTTTCTTTCCCCTAATTCCGAAACACAACAATAGACTTGCCACTATAGTCTAGGAAAAAGCTTCTCTTTGATAAGCGGTCATAGGGGAGTTCAGAAAGGATCTGATCGTAGATAGAGACTTCAACCTGTGCGGGGGTAGGGGCGGATGTAGCCAAGTGGATCAAGGCAGTGGATTGTGAATCCACCACGCGCGGGTTCAATCCCCGTCGTTCGCCCATCAATAAATGGACCGTTTGTTTCGGAGACAGAAGACAAACCGTCAAAGCTTTTTTTCTGCAAGTCATCTCGAGGCTTTCAAACGCATCCAAGCAATTGGTATCCGATTGAAGAAAGCATAGATTCGCGT